GAATGCTATGGATTCGAGCTCCATTTCCCTCTCGGTACTTAGATCTTCCTCTAAAACTTCTCCCATTCCTGTTTCCTTTGTTCCGCCGACTACATTGATTGGATACCGCTGGGCCTGCCTACGCAGAAAGTATACCGATTCCCCCATAAAGCCATTGAATTGCCCTTGGTTGTCCTACCCATTTGTTATATCTTATTCCCACCTTGTTCTATTGCTCTTTCTCGATGGTATTCCGGGGCGCTAGACCTCATTCTCTTTGATACGCTTATTCAATAGTGGCCCCTCCTTACGTTACTTTAATTCGATGGATTGGATGGGAGTAAGGAGCGGGTACGGGAGCTTGACCAGGAACAAGATAACGAGAAGTGGATTTGCCTGGGGTGGGCTCCCCTACGACCACTCTTCGACTATTGAAGTTCATAATTTCTCCGTCCCTTTAGTCGGGTGGGCTCACTTTTCTGCCTTTTCCCCCCACGATTTAAGGATTGGCTCAAGCAACCTATCTTACTAATAATAAGAAAGGGGCTGCTAGTTGTAGCGCGCTAGCGCCCCTATAGAGTAAGGGTTTTCTTCTGCGAGACTCCATCCAAATCCGCCACTCGTTGGTTGGTCTTCCATTCTTTTTATTGAGACTATGCCTTCAATTCCATTCTTTGTCTTCCTAGTCGCAGTATTCTTGCTCAACTCAACATGCATTTTAGAGTGCCGTGGCGGGGCGATAGGCGCGCCGCAGTCACGCATTCGGGCAAGAGCCTTTGCCTTTCTTCGCTATGTAAATAGAGGGCCGGAATAAGTGCCAGACCCTCAACAAAAGAATGGATTAAGGTGATAGAGTGTTATCAGGAGACGCTAGGCTTCGGAATTGAAAAAACTGCTCTTTTTTTTTTCGTCAGCGGATTTCGCTCATCAAGTTCTTGTTTGATCTGCCGCTGTTAGAACACCACAATATTCGTCCTTTTGGGGTTAATGCTCTCAATGGTGAATCGATCATTCGATATCCTTTTACTTATGAGAGGACGGAATGGAAGAAAAGTAATGAAACCTGCGATGGCTACTGAATAACCTCCTTTTACTTTCTCAATAATAAAGCCTTTGACCTTTGTATTCGTTCGCCAAATCTTGTTCAGTTCCATCCAAGCCCGGTTTTGTCTGAATCTTCGTGGAAGAAGAAGAAGCGGTTCACCAGCCACTACATCTGTGGATCCCACCAAATCATTAAACCTGGCGGCTGCTCGCTCTTTGATCAGTGATTCACCGGCCACTAGATCGATGAAGAATCTCTCCAAAATCTGCTCTTTGATCAGTGATTCACCGGCCACTAGATCCAGGGATCCCACCTTATTCTCAAACCTGGTGGCTCGGTTGATTGGCACTCCTGTAGGCTCATTTTGCATACAAATTCTGGGGGTTCCAGGTCCTGCATCCACCAAGAACATTTCTCCCTTTAAGCGTAAAACTTCAGATTGTAAGGCGTTTCCACTACATAAGAAAAAACTTGAATTAGATCTTGGAAATGATCGACTCAAATAGATGCTCATCATAAGCTTTTTTTTTCCTCCTCTGCTCCCCCCCCAAAAAAAGGGAGACTAGTTCTTGCTCTCCCAATCTCTTAAAATTAAGAAAGACTTGTCGGAAATCGCCGGTTGGTTTAACCAAGAAAGGCATGGGAGTCTTGGGGCATGGAATACAATACACTCTTTTCGATGAAGTACCCTATAGTCTCTCCCTATAGAAGACAGAAGAGAAAAGATTGAGACAGTTGAGACCGATACAGTACGAGACACGACCGATGACCGATTGCATCTTTAATTCCTTTAAATTAAATAGTTCCGATTCCAGATTCGCTGCTAACAAGGGCAATAATACAGCTTCAATACTTCAATCGATTCACTACTGATACAGTTGACAACAAAACTCGCTAAACTACAGATATCGAATATTGAACGGAAGGCTTGATTAAGCTGTCTTATCGAGACTTGTTAAAGCCCCCTCCTTATCTTCTCTCTTTAACAAGCTTTCTTTCTACAGATAAGTGCCAATAGATCGACGAAACTCCAGGTTTACTATCAGACAGATCTTTCACAGTAGAGATCCGTTACAGTTTCCCGATTAAAGCGAGAACAGCAATTCATTCTAAACCGCTATTCGTATGTGTACCGATTTCGAAATGCTTTCTCATAAGAAAAGAATAGGGTACTCTATTGGGGGATAGTCTTATATAGTTCTTTACTCTACGCTAATAAAAGAAGTTAGTAGACTAGCTGAGCTCTTCTTATAACTCTAATGCTTGTGAGTAAGTAACTCTCTGGAAAGCCCTGTCCTTTAGAGGAAGGAAAGCAAGCCCCTTCTACTATAAAGCAAAGCTATTGGATTCAAGCTAGGAAGCAAACGGATAGGGACATCGGTCGCGCATTCCGGTAGCAGCCTATTGAGTCTCGTGTCTGGGTGCGATTCCCTTCCTTTTAATAGATATCTTCTTTCCTTTAGAACTCTAATACTTATGGCGAAAGGAAGTCCCTGAAAGGAAGGTAACGGCTGGCTAGCCCCTACTACTATAAAGGCGAAAGGTAGCGAAGTCTCATATACCATAAAGCCAAGAGCAGCATCGGGCAGGCGATAGTGGCTGAGGTAAGCATTCCGGTCTTAAGCAAAGCCGTCCTGCCCCCTTCCTCTTTAGGGCCCCTCTCGTCTGGCGACTCAACCTCTTTCATTGACATTACCTTTGCTTTCTTCACCTACTCGTCCTCAACAATTTCATTGCCTTCTCTTTCCTTCCTGTCCAACTATAGTATAGCGTGACTCTTTTCCTGTTCTGCTTGCTGCTTGTTCTGATCTCGTCTGTTCGCTCCTTGTCTAGTTCCGCCAACGGTCAGAGCTCGAGAACCTCTATGTATTCCTATCACCGAGGAAAAAGAGCGCTTGTAAAGAATGCCCCCATTGATGACATATTGTGCTGCGAGCCTTCGGAGGGTTCGACGATCATTAGCAGTTGCGTCCTTCGGAAAGGCTTGGCTTTCCAAGTTTGTTTTGATGTCGGAATACCATGGATGACCGTTGTGAGGATCTGCTTCGATATGCGGGCTCTTCTTGTAATTTGACAACGGCAGCCCAAGCCCATTGATCAGATCCGGTGGGAATATCGATCATAGATGCAAGGGTAGCCAGAGCATCAGCATATTGGTTCTTAGTTCTTGACATGTAGGTGAAGGTGACTTCGTCGAATTCTCCGATTAGATTCTCCAGATAATCTAGATAGGGAACCAGCTTTTGGTCTTTTGTTTTCCATTTCCCATTTTATCTGGCAAATGATGAGCTGGGAGTCTATACCTTGAGCCTTCTTATTTCGATAGCTAGAGCTTCTTTGAGTCCAGCGATGCAGGCCTCACACTCGCCAGCGGAGTTCGTTGGCTAGTTTTGATCACCCAGAATTCGATTTCTCATGCGAAACGGAGGTAGACGATATAAAGGTCAATCGCGGGTTAACTACTTATTGGATTTGAAAGACCCATTGATGGCTATTCTGCTCGATCTCAGGAGCTTGAGTAGACCGTTCGTTCAACTCGCCTGAAGGATACTATACTTCCTTAGATACAGAAACTCGCTTCGTAACCTTCGCTCCCTTCGCACTCGTTTACCGGTTGCTCTTCTTATTCATGATTATATCGTTCGCAGGCATTCCTGGTCAAACTGACTGGCTTGGGGCCTGGGGGGTTCGATGGCAGGCTTGACCCGATTGAAGAGACGGTTGCAGTGTCGGGTGTATCATACATTGGTTGGACTTTCCGAGTTCGGCCTGGGGGTTCGAAGAAGATTAGTTCAACAGCCAAAGCGGACCAGAGTTAGTTTAGTGACCCGCGGAGATAGACCAAAGAAAGGGGCAGGAAATAAAAGGGAAAGAAAGGCTGTAAGTTATAAAAAAAGGCGCTATAAGTGCCCTTTGCTATTGCTCTAATAGCTGCTCGAATCAAGATCAAGTAGAGCTGCTTGACGAACCCTAACAATTGGATTAGTATTCTTAGTAAGAAGATGGAAAGGTCTTTGATGCATGCATATTTGAAGCAAGGAAAAGGGAAGGTGGTGGAAAGGTACAGAAGGAAAGAGCAGCTAAAGCTGTCTGTCACAAGAGGCCTCCCTTACTCAACTAGAATAGATAGAGTCAGGAAGTGAATGCCGAGTCCTAAAGGGAAGCCGTTATATTATCTCCTACATTCGACTAGCTACCATGGCTAGATCTAATTAGTTCTGTTCTGTCCTTGTTTGATAGATTGGTAGATAGATGCCCTACTGGCTTAGTTAGGTACTTACCTCAGGTATTGGATTACAGGAGCAGAGCTGGCTCTATCCATACCATATAGGGAAGACGCAGATTGCTAATTGTTGTTGTTGCGTCTTCCGTCTGCTAGGAGAGATCAAACTAGTCAATCCAGGGAAGATATAATAAAGAAGGAAGAGAAGATGGTTTAGGATTAGACTGATTTCGAAAGCTAATGAAAAGAGTCTATCAATCGGGAAAGGATAGATCTAAGAGGCTAGGCTAACACTATCAAGGCAGGAAAGAGACATTCGCATACTAGCTATCACAAACTAGATGCTTACAGTCCTCTCCCAGTGCAGTAAGTAATAAATACATCTAGAAAGAAGATATTCTCTAGCCTAGAGGAAAGAGAACTACTAGAATAGGAATGCCAACAACAAACAACTACCTAGCTACAGGAGGAGAACTACAGAACTACTAGCTACTAGGAGAGGAACTCAAAACTAGCTACAACTAGCTACTAGCTACATGGTTTAGGAAGAGAAGACAGCTCCTATCCGAGCAAGCCTAACTCGTTGTGCTGATCGGACAAGCAGTATGTATTGATCGAAGCGGGTGTAAGGAGTTCCCCAACTGATCGAAGCGAGGGAGACGGGAAAGGCGAGAGGAGCGGGTGAGGGATTGAAAGCAAGCGGAGCGAGGAAGCAGGGAAGGACAGGCTTTGTGGGTTCCTCCCCTTAAGGCGCGCTGCCCGACCGACCGAGCAAGTAGGTTCTTTTCTCGAACGCAAGGATTTCTTTTTCGGAGTGAACGAGATAGATTCGAAAGCAAAGGCACATTGAGTACCCAACCATAAGTCATCCCTTGAAACCCTCTCGCCACGACAGATTCACATCCTTAACGAACGTACAAATAAATCAACGAACCATCCCGTCGGGAGATGATATACTACTATTGAGTTTCGAACAGACAGACAAGCTATGGTCGAGTTACTTAGTTCCTTGAAGACGAGGGGCCTTTTCTATTAGAATTCAATAGAAAGGGGGTTGAGCGACCTTTTTAAAGCAAAATACATGGGGAGATGGAATTTACCGAAGGCAGCTTAACCAGTACTTGCTTACACGGTGGGAGACCTTAGCTTAAAGCTAAGATAAGCCTAAATAGAAAAAGAACAACTTACCCAGTGGCCTCACCTTCATACGAAGTTCCTGCTGTTCCCGCTGCAAATACGGAATCGGAAGCTACGGACTCAGAATTAAACGTGGATTCTCACTCGGCAGCTCGATCTGCTTCTTGTTTCGGACGATCGGGATGCCATATTTTAGAGCCTGGAAGAAGGGTGGGCCTAATAGGACGACGACAAGGAGGGGGGATCCATAACTGGATCTTGGAGAGACGAATAGGACTAATAGGATGGTTGGTGGTGGACTGAACCGGACTGTGCCGATCATGAGAGAGGGAGGGAAGTGCTATGGATCCTGCGGATCTGGGATCAGAAGACACTGGATATACAGTCTCAATTCTAGTTTTGGATGCTGTCCCAAGTAGCGAATGGCCCAGATATGAATACATTGAGTAGCAGGGGCGATCCCTCTTTTGTAGCATTACAAGGAACTATAAAGATTCCACTATTTATAAAATAAACTATTTATATTTAAGGCAAACGGGTTCCGTAAGAGTGAGCCTCGATATAACTCCACCCTTGAAACCAATCATGCCTGGAAGAAAGTCACTCAATAGGAAGAGATGCGTCCCATTAGAGGCCTTCCAGTCTAAGCCATTCTTTTCTCTCCTTAGCTTCTATTACCTGACCTTGAGAGGGATAGATACAATTAGTTAGAAGGCATTCCAAAGTGATATAAACCCAAAGACGAAGACGCAGCTGCAACATCTTCATCTTTCCGTGTGATCTTCCATGATTTCTCTACAACAGGTGCATCAAAGAACGCCTCTAGGCTCACGTCCGGCTGCATGGCGATCACCCAATACCATTTAACGTATTGGAGCCACTGCGAGACCCAATTCCGAAGAATTGAATACTCCGTGAAGTCAGCTGCTAAAGGAGATAGCATAAGCTCTTCAGGAGCAATCTTGAGATCCTTTGGGACCATGACTGTTCTAATCAATCATGACTCCTTCTCAATACGGGTTCAAGGGTCCACCGCGACCGATCCACCACTTAAGTGAGAACCGGAAAACGGTTTTCTGAAACATGGCCCATAATCTTCTCGTCCTTTTTGAGGGAGAAGAAGTGAGTGTGGATAACCCACGATAGCCAAGCCCACCTATCCGACACAGTGTGGAGAACCTTTTTATAGAGTACTTCTCCATCACTGCATACAAACCATAGGGGTTATAGAAGTTCTTCAATGCACGGATAGACACTGGTGACAGGTCTACCGACATATTCCGAACCCTAAAGCGTTTCGCGAATTCCCCACACCCAGAATCAGAGATCAGTGATTTTTGCTCACTGATAGTTACCCCTAATTCCTTAAGGACTCGTCTGTACATAGTGGCTACGTCCTTGTTGGCGATGATAACATCGTCACCAAGAACAGCGTAATCTGTAAAGTGCAGACTAGGACGAACCCTTTCAGCACAATACCACACCACCAAGTGATGTGATAGTGCGAATAAGGGCCAAGACGAATAGTATCCAAGCGGTTGTCCACAAATGAACGACAAACCCCACCTTCGTTTTACTTTTACAAAGGGGACCTGAAACCTATTGCAGGCCAGGCAGGAGTTTACCGCAGCAGATGCAAACGACCGATCGAATAAAAAGCACATCATCTCAAACAAGATCACGAGAGGCCACCTATCGGTAGCCGACTTGAGATCGAATGAGAACAGCGTGCTCTTGCCAACTAGCCGATCCAAAGGTTTAGTTTGGTTGAAAGTGCCGTCCGTAGACAGCGTGCTTAACACCTCCATCGCCCAGTCATGGACTGGTTTCAAGAGCCTTTGGTTGACATAGTTACCAATGGCAAAGATCCGCCTCTTGGCCCCACCCTCACAAGTCTGACCTAGTCGTCCCGTATCGGGTGCGAACGGAGCCCTAAATATTTTCAATTGAGGGCCCAACGACCTCTCAAAATATTCAAGATCGTCTTCCGACGCCCACTTATTATTCTTTCTATCAAGGGCGTAACGGATACGTTCTACCCACAATGTACCCTGTGACCACTGTTCACCCCTGGCATGGACAAATTGCATTAAAGACGTCCAGGCTATGACTTCCAGATGTAAAGCTGGAAAGCATGACCTAACTTGACTCTTTTTTATTTTACAATCGTCCCACACATGGATAAACCAGTGACCACATTGTCATATGTTGGCAGGGATTTCCAGATCGGTACCCATCGAAGACCCTGTTTAAGAGGAATTCGACGGATACCTATAGAATAATATTGGCATATCTTCTTTAATTGCCGACACACATCCATAGATAAGGTCCAGGTCATAAGCAGGTGTCACTATAGACTCAAAGGTCTTCCTTGTCACCTTCTTCGCCTCTTTGACAACTCGACAGAGGGAGAAGAATGACAGGTAGATCTTGACTAAGCGATCCGCTTTCTCATCCTATTCTATGGTCTCTTCGATGGAGTTCACGATTTTATTTTATATGACCGAATCTTGAGCCGATATAGCTTCTTTACAGCCTCTCATATGGTGGGAAGTATGGTGGTAATAGGCCTTTCTGAAGGCATAGAAACTACATCTGAGGAAGATGCTGATATACGGAAGAGGAGTTCTACCCGGCGGGGTTGGCGTTCATCCTGTAGTTGGAGCGACTTCATTAGCTTAGTTCGAAATCCCCTTCTATTGGTCTGAGGGTGCGCCACATGGGAGGCCTTACGCTGCTAACGACTAATTAGATTATATGACTTCCCTCTGGCGTTTAGCTTCAGTCAAGGGAAGAGAACCCGGTGCGTGGAAGCCTTGATGTAAGCGGTGATGTAACACCTTCAATCAATCGAATCAAGCACGACAAATGCGCATTGGAAGGAAGGAATAGATTCACATCTTTCCTGTCAGTCATTCGAAGCTCCTAAGCTCCTGATCCCGATGATAAGTCAGGCCTTTCTGCAGTAGTAGCTTGGTTTCAGTCCCTGCCTTCTGTCCTATCTGCATTTGAAGTTTAGTATCAATCTTTTATTGTAACTGACTTAGAAGTTCTAGCTTCAATCTAGTAACTTACTGAAATCCTTGTAGTTTCGGTATTGAATAAGATAGTGATTAGCTTACTAAGCATGGGATCCCGATGCCGCTTTTTACTTTAGTTTCCAGGTTGGTTTCGGAAGTCCATCCCACTGTTAGCAACATATGCCTAGTATCTCACTCCTATTGAAAGGCAAGTAGCAAGTCACGATCCTCCTTAATCAAGGCAAGGGCTAAGACTAGTTTGAATCCTAGTTCTCTCAATCTCGAAGTGGGTTAACCAGCTCGACCCGGAAGAGACATGACGTAGTCGTAAGGTGTCAACAGCAACTACTACTGTTATTCTTCCTTAGTCCACTTTCCGCAAGTGTTGGATCAATTAACAGAGTGGCATTCTATAAGCAAAGGTAACTCCTACTGCGTTTTCGAATCCTACTTCGAATCCTAGTTCTCTCAATCTCTTCCTCTTATTGGTCGTACTACTAGCTTGGAGCTAATGAACCTCAGTTGCTAACAACAAGGTCTTCCTGCTAACAACTGTATCGGATCGGAAGTAACGGCTTTCGAGCCGGAATAGAGAGAGAGGGCTGCTGTGATGACCCCTTTCCTGTCCTGCCTCAGTTAGTACCATTCCGAACCAATATCAAGAAGCTAAGCCTTTAGTAGCACCTATTAGTACTTCTTGGAAGGGAGAGATATTGAAATGTCGTAACAAAGAACAAGTTTCGGGTCGAAGAAAGAAGCCTACAAGTTGTTTCATTATATCCGCCCTCGAACTCCCCTTTCACTCCGTCAGAAAGGCAAGTCACGTCAAAATCCCTCATTTCAATCGCTCAGTTACTTGCTTGCTCTGGGTTCGAGTGGGATTTCCCCCCTAACCACAACTCATCCGCCGATTACATCAGTCGGTTCGGACTGTAGGTCGGGAGCCATTCCTTGTGTAGGAGCGCAAAGGAAGGGCGGAATCTCTGCGTGATAAGGGATGGCAAGAAGAAGCAGACGTGGCTCGTTCCCCATATACATGTTATGATCTCTTGTTGGCCTTCTTTCTCGAGCTAGAATTACGCTTGGATCGCCCTAATCGATAAGCTATTGTCCGGAACTCGGAACTCAACCTAGTATTGGGCTATTGAAGAATTGCGAGATAGGGCTCCTCCCATCTTATGCCCCTACCCTAAGGTCCTGAAGAAGTTAGATACCTTCGGAGATGGAAAGAAAGAAATGAAATCGAAATCTCGTACCTACTCTGGCTGGAGGAAGAGATCAAGAAATGAAAGGGAGTTCCCCTCCTCATAGGTCGCTAACTTTTTAGGGTTAGCTACCATCAGTAATGGAGCAGGATAGGGTGTTATCTTGAATTCGATTCTCTACCGTGAATCGTACTATCTGAAAACCCATACAATGCATACTTTTATCCTGCGTTGCCATACCGAGAAAAAGAATTACCAGTGGAAGTGGAAAGGAGCTCAGTTGGCAAAAAGAGATAGATTTCCTGATCGAGCTGCCCTGGCTGGTTTCCCTACCGAAACTATCTATTCGAATGCGCCGAGGTTCACCTCACCAGTGTACCAATTGGCTTGCTTGCTTTCAGTTGGCTGATCCTACAGCCCCGTAGTGTAATAAGGCAGACCATCCGACGTGCTATCTCCCGGTCCAGTTGCTTTCTCCGCGCTCGATCTAAGGAGTTCTTAGCGATGATCCATAGTGGGTCTGTACCCGAATCTGCACCCTCCAAGAAAAGGAACTGAACTGACGCAACATTCTCAAGAACTGTGTTCAGGGGTGAACTCACCCCGCTGTCCTCGCTTGATTCGAAAGAACTTCTCACTCGAAATGGGGACCGGAAAGAGAAAGATCGTTCCAGGAGCTCGCTTGCTTCCCTATAGCTTGAAGGGGGCAAGTTGCCTATAAAGTCAGTTTACGCTCTCTGTAGCTGTACTAAACCTAGTCAGGAAGGAAGACATTATCTCGAAGTCGCGAAGTCGCTTTGTCCCAACCCCGGACTAGGAGCCCTCTTGTTAGCAACAATAGCTACCATCTTTCTTTTCTTTACAGGATTGACATGTTCCGTGGCGTGGCATAACATAAGTAGCTCCAACTATAGCTTTGACTCGCTTACCGCAAAGTCGTAGTTTCGGAGTCTCGGTATTCCTTCTTTCGATCGAACAGAAGAGTTACGTCGATTATCTCAAAAAAGAACTTGGACTTTGTGGATTGCTATCCATATAAGTAGAGGGAAGGAATTCTCTCAATAGAGAAATGAAAGCAACTCCTTTCCTACTGTTAGCAACAGCAGGAACTACGATAGGCGAGCAGGTAAACTATAGGGAACGGCTGACTTTCCCAGCTACTTAGTACCCTTCGGAGCATGAAGGAATGGTAAAGACTGTTGAGAGGAAGATCTGGGGACATTGAGTAAGAACAAGACTGGAAGCCAAACCTATCTTCCTAATAATAAGAAAGGGGCAAGCCAAAACCTACTACTAACAAGTAGTACCGATGCCCTCCCTGCCTCTGTTGCTGATGAAACTAGATCCACCCGATTCAACTCGCTTTATTGCATCTGTTCCAACATCCTTCGCTAAAGTGGCTTTGAAGCTAAACTTGCGCAAAAAGAGCTTCTTCTCAAACCCCTTCTCTTCCTCAACAGGGCATTCGTGCAGAACCCCTTCTTTCAATGTCTTGCCATTCTTCATGTGCAGCTCCTTCTGTGCATCTGAGTCATCGAAATCGAAGAGGGACAACTAGTTAGCTTTCAATTGGCATTGGCCTACTTACTTCTCCACTTTTCGGCCTAACGACTGCTACCTTTTTTCTTTCATTTGTCTTATACCGTTCGTGCCCTACGACGAGTAGGCCACTCACTCCCTTTAGAGTTGGTTTAACACTAATAAGGGCGCTGCGAGTGCTATCGATAAAGGCTGCACATGAAGCTGTGGGACTTGAGCTAGTGGCATGAATCGTCCGCTGCCTAGCTGCGTCAGTCCGCTTTCAGCGTAGAATCGGACGCAGCAGTCTGTTAGAATGAGTCAATCGAATCCTCTCTTGCAAGAGATGTGGAAGATATTATTATAAAATCTAGTCAGTGTTCCGTTACTGGCTTCTCTCTTTTGATTGCGTGCAGCTTTATTTCTTCCGCATAGGCGAGCTTTCATCCCTTGTGACGAACTAGACTGATGATTGTGTATATAAAGAATCATTCTTGTGTGATACAAGAAGGACCTCTATACTTATAAGATGGGTCCTTTAGTTAGAGACTGGACCTCTCTTGAGGAAGAACCCGAATCAGAGTCAGAGGCATCTTCCATTCATATCGATTTGGGTTTTTCCGCACCATATTTTGATCTGCCTCTTCTTCGATCCGGAATTCCCAGCAAATCCTTGACTCCTCGAATGGTATGAGTCGTTTCCTGACTGATAGGTAGAAGAGGAATTCCTCCCGCTCCTCATCCGACATGCGGTTTCGATTTTGTACTTCAGGGCCGTGCTCATTTTCAAATTTCTGCTTTCGACCAAACCAAATCAATAGCTACCATTTCCTATCAATAGAAATCTCTCTTGTTTCTAGCCTGAGACGAAAGCATTGGGACTTCTCCTTGCCTGTCCGCTCTGAATGGCTACTAACAAGAACAAGGAAGGTACCGCGGCTTACCTTACTGCCAGCCATCTTCTATCAATACTTCCCCCTTCTACCGCACTACCGCCCCTTTCCTTCCTCTCCAACTTTGAAGAAGCTATAGAGTCGATTACAAAAAGGAGTACCCTATTGCTCTTTAGTAGAATAGAAGTGGTTCGTTTTCTTTCTTTTTGAAGGCCCGCTCATCATAACAAGGCACTAGACCTTCCTATCGCTTAGAGGGCTAGTCCACTTAATCTCCCTCCATGGTATCAATCACTTTCCCCGTATGGAGCACTGAGGGTTAGATCCCTTCGTTATGAGCTTGCCCCTTTCTTCTATGAAAGAGAACAATTACAACTATATATAGCCAGGAAGATCGGAGTATTTAATTCCTCCTCCCTTCAGTCCACACTGCCCTCTCCCGCGCGACATCAGGTAATTTGAGCATTAACCGCTTCCCCTGTCCTGAAGTAGGACCAAACTGGGAAGGAGAAAAAGTAAAAGTGTCCTTGCGTCCGCTCGATTCTCAGTTTCTCCTTTTCCTTTGGCTGACAACAAAGCCCGGATAAGGTAGCACGTCCGAGTTGGGCAGAAGCGAGTCCCTCGCGTTGATCAATCAAGAGTGAAAGCCCAAAGCTAGTTAGAGGGAGATAATCAATAGAAGTCCAAATAGTGATTCGCTACGCCCACCATACCCAACAATCAGGGGTTGAAGTGGGAACCACCCTGGGCTTCCCTACAAACCTCCAAGATCCCCGTCCAGTCAGTCATTAAATCATCCGTTTTCAGACATCGTTGATGGGGATTGGACTGAAGCCAAACAAAGGAAAGAAGTCACCACATTCTTACTTAACCCCAGACACTCAGGAACTTCTTGAAGCCCGCGTAACACAGTATATAAGACTCGTCGATCGGTTCGCATCTATGGCCCTTCTTAGCGTCCGGAATAGAACAATCAAAGAAGCGGCCGTTACCACTAAACGACGAAGCCAGGGGAATCATGGTGCGCGTACACACACGCGTTCTCTTATCGCGCGAGGAGTTCCTTTGAAATCGGTTCGCCATCCGGATCAGTGAATCCACTCTTTGATGCAAGCTAGAGGGGCCGCATTTCCTTACTTCTTCGTTCTTTTTTCGTAGAGTCTCTAAGAAGGGCTGACCTTCTTGCTACCTTGGGATTGGGGAGCAGCTGAAATGGGAGCCAAAGTTTTCCAGCCCGCTATTTCAAAGGAAGAGTAGACAAAGAAGGAACACCACTACTGAGGATCTCCCCCCTAATCTTAGATAGCCGCTCAGACATCCATCCCGTCTGCTCACACTCATCCAAATCAAATAGGCGACTCTTTCAACCGCTCAGACATCCATCCGGATCCAATACCAAGACGCCCAGAACTTTCACTTTGGGATCGAAGCCAGCATCGAACAAAGGATCTAAAAAAATGTTTCCTGGTACTACTTTATCCTATATATGTATATGTTCATAGAGAAACTGTCTAAGGAAGTGCGAAGCTTTCTCAATCACATTCAGTATAACACTTCTCTCATCCCACTACCGCACTATCCATGTCCTATTCTTATACTATTATACCTGCTCCCTTCGAGATAGGACTCAGTGGCCTCTTCAATGGTGCTACTTATGCTTATAGTTTCGGTCAGAAGATTGCACCTTTTGACCCAAGGAAGACGACCACATCCTTCTCCTTTACCTGCCTGGGCAAAGCATTTAAAATAATTATTTCAATCTGGATTTGTTTCAGGCTTTACATATCCATTAAAATTAGAATATGACCACCCACTGACTCCCCTTTTCCTTTCGCTCGTGATCGAGCCACCCGAGGCTTCTCGACTGCTTTAATTCTAAATTATAAGAAATTCATATCCATTTCTCACGATCAGCTTCGGGAAGTTATTTTCTATTTATTATTAGATTTCTGGTTTGCAATTACCTTGGCATAGAGTGAGGGTCAATTCTTGCTGAAGTGCCGGTTCTTCCAAGATTCCTTTGCATTTCTCGTGCACGAACTACTTTCTTTTAGTTTTAGCTTTGACTTCACACTTCTCCATATTTAGTTTCTACTAATGGGTAGGCTACTCTAATCTTCCAGGATCACTTTTCTAGTTCCATCATTTGATTTGCTTTTGTTTCCTCGTCGAGACAAAGCATAATGATAAGCAATGGAGATCCATGAAGCCATGATAGAGTTTGCACCTGATTCATACAGAAGGACGATAGCCTTTAGTACAAATTCCTTATAGTAAGTGAATTATGACCCGACTTTCACCTCCGAAGAGGGAAGGGGCTTCCTGTTGATGTCAAACTCTTCCTCTAGAAGGTAACATGAAACCAATTCGATCTACAAACTAGAACAGGAGGCCCGCTACGAATTAGACCATGACCAGGTATTTTGGGTTTTGTTCCGTAAATAAGGCTCACTAGCCCAGCCCCAACTAACAATATAAGCATCGATTGCAGGCCGGTTCATAGATCGATTGGCTAGGGGCAACAATTGCATCTGATAGAGTATAAAAGGAAACCCATCATAGGTCTAGCGAACATCGCCGGAAATGCCTTCATTCTCAGCCTTTGCGGCAACACCTGCAACTGGCAGGGCCGTCGATCGAACCAGATCGACGAAGTTGGGGATCCAAGCCTCCAGATGTCGATTCTACGGCCAACTCCCTTAAGCAAAAAGCTCGGTTAGGCACCTTTGATAGGTCCTGATGAAGGGTTTGAAAGGCGATTTCTCTGATATAAACCTTGCTTCCAGTCTCGGTTGTCGATCAACAATCTGATGTGTACCACGAAATCATTTGTGTCTGAATGTGGTCCAGGCCTTTCTTTATCCATTCAATCAAACTAGGGAAGTGGTTAGAGAAGCAGTAGCTGCTATGCGAGTTAGATCGGTCAAGTTTTGATGTAGATATAGTCGCCCTCTTCTCTATGTCATAAAGTCCCTTATAATTAATGGTTGTTCACTTCAGATGTGATACGTTGTTCACTTCGGATGTGGTGGATGAACCCTGATCGATGCGGTTCAGGCCGTTTGATTGAACTACGCTAAGCTGAGACTTTCTCTTGTGCTTCGGGCGATCATAGTTGATTTGATAATAGAAATAGCGAGCGGTCCGCTTTCCTTCTTCGCCTTTGGTATAAAGGTACTATTTTAGTTCAGATTTGACTGATCGTATGACGAAAAGGGTTGTCGGTTAACCAGTAGAATCAGAATTTATGGATGAATAATTGAGTTTCCTTCTTTGTTTTGTCTTTTGCCGTCAATTTCAGATAGTCATAGTTCGTGTGCCGCGCGCGGGAATATTAATTATATTTATAGTAAGGCCCTGCTGCTTTTGATGGAATGACAAAATGTAAAGTAAACTCTATTGCATTCTTTTCTTTCCTCGGGCTATCACATCTGGAATCCAATTCTGTTAAAATGAAAATATATTATATAATATATATAAGTTCTGTAATGTAGACATCGCTTACTTCATTCCAAGTTTGATAGGCCTGGAATCACAACATGGTACTCTTCTTTCGTTTTCTTGTTTCCTTCTATTATTTCCTTGTTCTTCATGCCTTATTTCCCGCTGTAAGCTTTAATAATCAATAGTTTCGTTGCTCCTGTATTATCCTCTAAGGAAGATAGGCAAAGGCTCCCATCAATGACCCTCCTTTGCTTTATGGCAAGGTCTTTTCTCGTTGTTTCTCTTCGCTTGCTTGTTGTTCCGGTATTCATTTCATTTCATTTCTATCTCTCCTCTTCTCCATCTTTCCCTGGTTTTCTTCCTAACTTAACTCTCAATTCCCAATGGCTCTGAGCCTGCTTCAATGGTTGAATAGCCCGTAAGAGCTGTCTCAAGTACGATTGCCTATTTCTTTGCCAAGCAAGCCCTTTCTTGATCCTCTCGATAGGTGTATCCCCATGCGAGCCCGTAACCCTCCCGATTTCTACATGAGCCTAGGCCATTGCGGCCGTTTTCCTCCTTTCCCGAGAAGCCCGCTTCGCCTATCTTATCTCCTCTTGTCTTTTCTTTCGTATACTCTATTCAACTGGAAGGGAAGTGGCAGGTCTCCGAAAGCCTCTGCAACCCTGCAAGTGCCAGCAAGGTAAGTGTTAGCTCCCTACTGTGAAGTTCCTTCTTTGTCGAGCGCCGCATCTAAATGGGTTCCAAGGGTATCTGTGTTTCTCCGTTCTTAGTGGAACCTGTTGTGCCTTTCTGTAGTTTATACTATGTGATTTCCTTTTCTTATTTCCTTTTGTTCTTTTTTCAGAGAAGTGTAACTGAGGTGAAACTAAGTTTCCCTCCTTATAGTAGTCGAATCATTACCGGTATTTCTGTAGTCTAGAATATGATTTCCTTGTTCTTTTGAGTTTCCCTATCTCTTCAAGAACCTGTAAGCATATAGAAGAGTTCCGGCAAAGCAATTGATCTAGTTACGTCCTATAACTAGAGTACGGTCTCGGCCCAATACTAACAGTGGCCGTAGCCCCTATTTATTTAGGGGACTGTCTATCCCGACCTCAAAGCTATAAGAAAGCTGCCCGTTGATCGCTGGAATTCATTCTTTTGTATCTTTTCCTTATTGTACTTAACACCTCCTTTATCTCGCTGATAAATGTATAATTTAACTCACCTCTATCTTTTCCCTCTATTGCTGCGGTTCCCGTCCCTCGTGCCGCTATTGATTCTGTAGATACCACTATCTGTAAGTGTCCTATCCGCAGCTCTTGCTGCTACAGTTCTATTTCCACCCTACCTGGACGAGCCTCGCCTGTTTTCTGCCTAAAGTATTGTAATCTTTTTCTCTGCATTCCCATCAAGTTCAATCCTCCAATAACGAACGATCTATCTTTGACCCAAGTGATCAATCTGTCTTTCTGTCTCTTTTCTTTTATTGTTAACAGGGATCCCATTTATCTCCTTGAGCCTATCATACCATAAGGTTTTGGCTTCAGTCCCGGCGCAACCCTCTCTTCGTTGTAGTAAAGGCTTTGAAGTTTCGAAAAGAGAAACCTTTGGAGAGATTCAAAGATAGCTTCTGAAGAGGTGGGCAAGCAGGAAAAACAATCTATAAAGGAGCAGCTAATCCAGTATAAAGGTAAGCCCTTTGATCGTTTAAGGCTCGGTATCCAGATGAGTCTATGCCTTTCCCTCAACACATGGAGAATATCGCTGTCGAACAATGCGAAATATTCATTCTCATGGCCTGGGTAGCCTACTGAGATAAGGCAAGGTGTTCCCCGGCCTGTTGTGGTTCATCTCACCATAATAGAAATAGGAATCCGTGAATGTGAGAAGTCCTTATGGCATATCAGAGCTATTTGTATCCCATAGCCACATCGTCGCTGTACTGTCTCAGAGTCCAATAGTATAGAAAACTAAGTGGTCATAGTAACGGCCCCTGATTACCCATGGGATCGCAATCATTTGCTTTCGTCCTAAACTCATTTGTCTTTATTGGCTCTGTCTACCCTTTCCACTTCCATCTCACAGTCCGGTAAGCATAGAACGCTTCAGCCTCCCCGCAGGCTAACGCAACCCCCGCTAACGCATGCTCCACCGCCTGTCTGGTTGCTGGCGAGAATTGGAATAGGTAATAAAATGTAAAGTCCAATGTAATTCGTCAGTGTAAGGAAAGAAAATCAAGGTGATTGTTGTCATATCTTGCGTTTGCTACACATAGACATTGTTGTGAGAAAAGCAGAAGATGAGAATTGTTGCTGCTTTCACATTGTGGCAATCATCACACACCAATCTGAATTGACCGTCCGTGGGGTTTTGTAGGAAGCAAACCCCCTCATAGGCTATACCTAATACCCAACCTTGCCAAAGGGCTCTATCTGTTCCAATAGAGAATTGGGACAATAAAGAGAATACCTTTCATGAATCCCAACTTCAGTATTGATAGAAGATGGCTGCGGTTATGTACAACATGCGTACCCCAGCCTTGCCAATACGATTGGACGTGACTAATGAACAAATCAAAGAGTACAACTCAAGTACAATTAGTACAAGTACATGAGACATAAGTGAGACACATACGCTAACACTCCTCCAAGCGAATGGAGATTGATCATTCCCAGCTTTCTCATCAAAGAAGGGCCCTGCGTTGTCCCTTAGTGAAGATGTAGGAAATCTGATTCTCACTAGATATGTAAGGAGTCCTTATGATGCTTGCCACCACTTTCTTTCTTACATAATGCCCTTTCTCTTAAGGTAAAGCGACCTCTAGATCTTTGGCTCGCTCATGTTTCACCGGATTAGAGGCTCTCGATGCTCAAAATCCATTTCCTCCAACAAGTTCCCCTTCCTTGATCCAATAACTTTCACTGCTTCTTGCTCTTCTACGATATAGAGCTCAATGACAATACAATTTCTTTCCAGTGATGGATTTCCTGTCTAGCCCATCTCCTGCCCAATCTGCATCGGAGTCTCCTGGAACTGGAAGATGGGAAAGGAAGATCCAGGTGAACCCTTAAGATATCTGAGGATTCTGTATGCAGCATCTAGATGTATCGTTCTTGGCTTCTGCATGAATTGACTCACGACTCCAACAACATAGGCAATGTCGGGTCGTGTGATGGTTATATACACTAGACTCCCAACCCTGCTTCTGAACTGAGACACATCTTCAATAAACTCGCCGTCCTCTGAAGTGAGTCTATGCCTCTGTTCTATAGGAGATTCACAAGGCCTACAATGTTGAGATTTTATGTGTAGGGATCTTTTTGATTATTTCTATTGTTCCATTGTATTTCTCGAAATCGGGGGACTTAGTAGTTCAAGTCGGGGAAGATACATAAGTCCGCGAAGCTCACGCTACCATATGCATCAACTCCCTGCATAATTATCATCTTTTCTTCTAAACTTGAAAGTTGACTTGCCACTTTCCTGTCTTCAGCTTCCTTTTTAGACTTCTGCCGATCATCGCCAATCTCAACTCGACTACCTTCCGGAACCGCCGGAATTGGGACATAAAGTGGGTTTTGCATCGGCACTCCGAGGCCTAAAGTTGCTTGTGTATTATCGCCCCCGGTGGTGTTGCTGCGGTAGCAGTACTGCAGGCTGTTGCCGAACTGTCGGCTGTTGCTGGACAGTAGGGTGATTTTCCGGATTCCTGTTGGTTGTCAGAGTGGCGACGGCCTTTCTTATCTCGTCCATCTGTTGGCGCATTTCTTCTTCTATATCCCCAATCATCTGCTGAACAACATTCTCTACAGTTGAAGTCCCTTCCATAACGGATACTGATGCTGACCTTGCTCGAGTTCGAATAGGGCTACGTGTAGCAGTCCTCTGAGTTCTGCCTCTCCAGGGCCTACCCCTGATTTCTGTGACTTCCTCCAGTTAGATAGATCCCTGTTCCTACATAGATGAATAAAGATATGAAAGAGCTCGAGTTGGTCATATAATCGCAAGAATAGTAGGGACCATGTACGAGATGCAATGGAATGACATGAGATGATGCTTTGGATGGTGACTCAACAATGCTTTGTTTGATGTGATTACTTGTTCGGCTTAGACATAAGGATGTCCGTGTTGTTCGAGGTACTTGGACCTGTGAAGGCGCAGTAGGTAAGGCGGCCTACTGAGGGAGGAGTGGTACTCGTATTAGTGGGCTGTAGCAGACAATAGGCGTCTACTAAGGAGAAGGGGCATCAGAGCCCGCTGTTGTGAAAGAAGTTGAAATGCAAATCATGAGATGCTTTGATGTTGTGCTTGTGAATGCTCGATATGATGTACGTGCCAGTGCAGCGTTTGACAGAGTATTCGCACGCCGGTGCGTGTGATGTTTGAATGTGACGGTGCATACAGTCTTCGAATGTCAGTGCACGAGGTGGTCGAATCTGATGGCGGCGCCTACTCAAAAGGAAGGAATCCTATCCTAGGGAGGTACCTAAACTTGATGAAAAAGAAGTCATCCTGAATTTGATGGAGAGATGGGCAATCTTAATTTGATGCGCGACAGGTAATCAGAACCTGTGGGAAACCTATGACCTCGGAAAGAAGGAAGGCTACCACGCAAGTCGAACATATGTAATGCTTATGAGTCATGAAAAACAAAAAAGCTGTTATATATACACAAAGTTCATTTACGCCTTAGGTCGTGAGAACGACAGTATGCAATGAACTTCAAAAGGGCAAAACTGTGATTTTCTTGTTCCAACTCGTACTGTCTCTCTGCCAATTGCTGGTTTTCTGTTTCTACTTCGTGTAACCTCATGGAATATGCCAGGTTCTTTGCTTCTAGCTCCCACTGCTTATCCATCAAAGCTTGTTGACTTTCTGACCATATCCGCGGGATTCTCTGATGTCGAGCTCGTTCCTCGGTCAGGTAATCTCGATAACTTGGATTGGGCGGAGGTAGGCCTCCAGCATTCCAGGGAGGGAGATCCACCCCGAAGTTGGCCTCTACCCATAGGAGATACTCTTGATGGGTTTTCTGAGTAATCTTGCAGCCGGTACCCTCTCCGCGGTCTCGCGATTTCTGCATTCCTAAAGATGTAATCCCTTTCAGACTCTGACCCTGCTGTCGGTGATGGTATAGTCGAAAAACCAAGGACTCAGATCTTCAACCACAGGGATGGTTTGCACTAGCCCATACTGTCTCATAACTCGGGATGGAAGCGGTCATTCCCCGGAAACCTATTAAAGGAACCATATGATGTCCTTCACACTGTAAAATAGCCTCACCTAGTCCGAGCCACTGGGCTTTCAGTATATGTTCAAATGTCAGAGAATTGAGAGCAGCAATCCCAATCCCCCTTAGTAGCAATACGACTAGGATCGTTGGCATGTCGCTGATAGTCGGTGATGATGTCATGATCGAAATACCCCTTTGTTCGGATGGAGCTAAACTCCTCAAGGTGTTCGAGAAACCATATCTGTAGTAACGGCGCGCATCCCAAGAAGTCTCGGCGACGATGCGAGGATCAATAGGAAAGAGAGCGCAGCAACTTTCCCAAAATCTTTGGTACTATGGTGTGATGGTCGTCAATCTGATCTAGCATGGGACCGATGCGGCAATCTATGAAACCCGCCTCCCCTGGGAAGACGGCACTTCCGAATACGGCCAAAGCCAAGGCTGTAAAACGACACTTGTTCCAGTAATCCATACTGGTCTTGAACCTTGTGAGAATGAAAACCTGCCTCGGCGGCGAAGTACTTTTATATGAACTTTAACGAGCATTTGCTGGGCGATCCCTCAAGCCCTGGAGTAAGTTCTAAGCGGGAGCACGCCAGAAGACTACTTAGGTTGTTTTTTCCCCCCCTGGTGCAAACGGCTGTACCAACTTGTTGCGGTCATGCGGGAGGTCCAAGAGTCGGGAGAATTCCTCTAAGGTAGGTGTGAGCTCGAAATTCCCGAAACGAAAACATGCGGTATTCCTATACCAAAAGTGGATCAAGGCTTCGATCAACAGATAGTGTAGTGTACCCTGATACTTAACAATGACAGAATGTTCTCATACTGACGCCGGAAAGCAAGAGTGTCTTCTGCGGACATGCGCTCTGCCCATCGTCTCAAAGGTGTAGGCGAAAAGGGAAATTACCTCAATCCTGAAAACGGTGACATGACGACTGTATCGGGGCTTGCCTCAGTAGATAACTCTCTGATAAGATCCTCATTCCCAAGTTTACTCGTTGAGGCCATGGTGCCTACAAGAGTAAGGACAGATAGACCATTAGCGAATGCTTGATAAGAAAGATGCATGCACAGACAAACAAGCGGGTAGCCACAAACAGAAGGATATCTAGACTAAAGGAGGGACATGTAGTCCGGATAAGGAAAGATGTGCAGCTTGAAGGTTGGAAATGCATGTATCCTAACAAGGGAGACTGTGCTATCCTCGATGCTTGAAGGGTCAACTAGGGGAGATTACTAACCTTAACGGAAAGGGGTAATCCAACCTAAGGGATTGAAGAGGCGATGTGCCTAACCAAAAGGATAACTAAGCCATCAGAAAAGTGGGACCAAGATGTGCTTTTTGGATTGTAAGGACAATTGCTAACAAGTTGCTAGCTTTTCCTGATGCTTGCATGGGTGAGACTCATCTGCTTCCGACAGATGCCGCCGCTGCGAGGAAAAAATGGGGCGTTGCATCCATAGAAAGCTTACCTTTTTCACGCTTCTCGCCGCGAATCCTCTTATTCTCTCTTTCTTTCTGTAGTATGGTAGCTTCCTTCATTCTCGGCTTGCCTTCTCCCACGGGAAAGGGAGATTGCAGCCTTTTAGTTGCTTGAGTCTCAGTTCTCTCTCTCGAACCTGGTCCGGAAATAATTGAGCTGATCTTTCATTCGGAAATAAGGGTTTGAACCTTTTCTTGGAGGGAACCTTTTCTTAGGGCAAGACCTTAGATGGAAGTTTGGTGAAAGAAGAATCTGTGTGTAATCGATAGGGAAGGGAGAGCGAAGTTCGTCAGATGGAAGTTTGGCTCGGATTGGAAGCTTTAGCGGATGTGCT